TTCTGTATATTCCACTTACTAGAGAGGTTCCCAGGGAATTCATTAGAGGAATATTTCCAATAAATACGGTTTGTTCTTGCATATCTCTACCGGTTTTCCAAATTAATCCCGCGGATACATATAATTCAGAAGAGTATGTGAGTGATTCATACACAGCATCTCTTTCTTTTATCAAGGGCTCTGCCAATTGATATGTTGCCACAAATAATTGAAATTCAATTTCTTGATCTGTATCTTCAATTTTTGGAAACTTATGAAGTTCTTCCATCAAGCCTTGATCAATGAACCTACAAAATCCGTCAAATTGTATCTGACTAAACCCTGGTATTGTATACATTCCCTCATTTCCATCCCGGAACATCTTAAGTTTTCCGTTTATCGAAAAAATCCAACTATTGGCTCACTCTTCGTTGAACCATATAGATTGATCTAGCAACGATGGAATGTATATTTTGCTCATTTGAACAACATGAAATTTTATCCAACCCCATATACATATATATATGTACTAAATACGTATGAACGGAGGAATAAAAAAAAATGTGACTCAAATTCGAATTTGCGACAGATACAAATGGAAATGAATTGATAAAACATTCCTGGAAACAAAATTCTGCCACTTAGACTTATGGAGTCTTGTATAGAATATCAAAATAAATCCAATTTCTACCTTATGATATTACGATCAGATTGGGTACCATAAATGGATTCGGAATTGAATCTGTTCTCTATGAGTGAGATAAAGACAGAATAATCAGGAACCGTCTAGAGTTGACTTTGATTTTAGCACTTAATTTATTTCATCGATTCCGTTGTTCAAAAAATGATTCGCAGAGAGAAAAGATATTTCTACCCATTTGTTAATTAGTAGAATACGATTGAAGTGCGTAAGAGAAGTCATATTTATTAAGTACATGCAGATATAACTATCTAGCTATCCGTATATCCCATCTTTTATCGAAGTTCCCTTGAGGCAACATAGGTCGTGCTATATCCAAATTTTGATTTTATATTCAATATATTCAATGAAAAATGCAAGCACGACGATTTCCTAATAGGAATATGTAGATAAGATACCTGACTAGGTATCCGTGTAATAATTTCTGTTCTGGGGTTTACATATACACATAATTGTTGTTATAATTGAAATGGAAAAGGATTAATTATGGAAAAGAATTGAGACTGATTAGTCGTATATCAATTTGATCTCCTTATGTCATTAAGGAAACCAAATTGGAGATCAAAATCCAAGAACCATTCATGAATTCACAGTCATTAATGCTTCCAATTTGCTCTGAATTTTGGATTCTGTGACTGGAAATCCATTTTTCTCTTTCAATAGAAAAAAAGGGGAAAGCTTTTATTTAGGTGTTGTGTGTTTTGAAATACAATCAATCTAAGAGAACAACAGGACCCAATCAAAAAAAAGAAATGGTTCAGCAGTTCCCCAGAATATTTCCATCTATATCTATTTTGTATCGTTTTGGCGGCATGGCCGAGTGGTAAGGCGGGGGACTGCAAATCCTTTCTCCCCAGTTCAAATCCGGGTGTCGCCTGATTAACAAAAGACTCGGAATTTCTTACCCTACTAAACTAATAGAACTCACAAAATTCTTGCCTGGCAGAAGCAGAGGTAAGGGGCGGGGACTGTCGATACCCAATTTTAAGAATCGGGGGGTTGACTTTCAATTATTTCTTCAAAAATCGGGGTGTGACCCAAACCTGTACCATACCAATATGAATTACCAATATAAATAAAGAAATACTCACTTAATCGCGGATTCCTGATGCGTTCAGGCCATTGATTTGATTTATCAATCGAATCAAATCCATAGTAAGATTCAATTGTGAGATTCAGAACTACGAAAGTCAGGGACCGTAAATCCGTGTATCCAAAGGAAGGTTCCTAAGAGACTGTAAATCCTTGCTCCTAGGATCCAAGAAGGGGTTATAGGAAGGACTATAAATACTTCCTAATTACCTTACCCTACTAGTGTTTACTGACTGAGTCTTGAAGTAGATTGGGTAGGCTGGTGGGGAATCCAATTAGGAGTTGTGGAAAGAACTGAAGATACTTTGTATCCATACAAACTCATGAGAGTCTCTGAGTGCTCAGGTTTTCAATTAATATTGTGTGGGTGATTGGCTTTTATAGAATAAAAGTGGAAAAAAGTGCTTTCGTTGGGGTAACCCCGCCAAGAATGTAATCCAAGAATGTAATAGGGTGTCTTCCAATTGTTTCACATTTCACAGAAGTAGAGACAGTAAGGCTTAGATGGGAAATTAGGAGTATGTGATAGATAGTTATATATCTTGATGGTATATTTTTTTTTCTGCTTTTTGTTTATGAAAGGCAACAGTAGGTCTTACTATTCCTACATATTCCATTAGTCACATTCCCTTGAGACTTCCAAGGGGCAACTGTGTATCTTGCTTGTACTTAGTGCTTTCCGATTCCACCAGAAATCATATAGGGACTTGTTACGGGTGTATTCATTGG